GGAGCTTGCCTTGCATTCTATGCATCTTACTTATTTACTACTAGATGTCACTTCCTTGTCCGATTCAAGGCCATCACCAGATTCAATAGCCGGGGATTCCTTCTTTCGATCCATGTCATCTGGCATACTAGCTCTGACAACTAGTCTTCTGTTAATTCTTAATGAAATATCTCTTTCGCCCGCGAAATCAACAGGAAAGAGAACAGCGCATATTCCAACAAGACCAAGAACTCAAAGGGCAAGGGATGAAAAATTCCTAGATGGGCGTAAAGGATCAATTGCAAGCTGTTCGGGAGGTTTGGCTGCTTGGGTCTCCCAATGTAAGGAATACAATTGAATCAGAAGAGGAAGATGTCCATCAAGCCGATTACCCCATTTTAGCCTACAAGTACATAGGGGCAGGTATAAAGGCTGCTAGTGAAAGCAACTGACTTAATGTCAGAGCCGCTACGCGCCTCTTACTGCCTTACTTGGGCTACCTTCTCCAGGCGCGAAGCGTGGTTGCATATAGTTGAAGGGCTTGTGCACATGAAGAAGAAAAGGAAGAAGGCACATCTACAATGGAACTTATAAAAGCCAGAACCCTAGATGCGGAGAATCCGCTGTTAGGAATCGATTTCATCACAGATGAACATCTTATATATATATGGGGAATAAGGGCTGTTAGGACAAGCTAGCAAGACTGCGCTCTTCTTGTTTATCTTTGCACTAGGAAGACTCTCTATCACCTATAGGTCGAATAGACGGATTTACTGGTCTTCTTTAGCGATTGCGCATTGCCGTGCTTTCTTTCATAAGGATCTCTTATTGGTTCGCTCTCTGGTAAGCGAATAAGGTAGTGCTAACTATCTTCGCTAGATGAGAGCAAGTAAGCAGGTAGTGCTTTTGCGTGGAGATAGTGTGCATGTCTGTCTTGATTGCGGATAGCCCCCTTTTTATTTTCTGCGTAAGTTAGCGAGAGGGCTAAAGCAGGCTAGCGATTCAACTATTACTATTACGCTCCAGTAGTAAGCTGATAGTCCCTATCTTCTCTTAGGTAGCAGCACATGGGACTAGCAAGAATCTGCTTCCCGAGAGGCATGGCATAAGAAAGAGGGGCCGAAGGGAGCGCACACCGAGTTAGAAGTGAGCTGTAGCCTTAGTCTTAGTACGCGCACTAGAAGGGGCTACCGAATGCGCCAGTGACAAAATAAAATATTGTTTGTGTGCCGCGAAGGGCCTACCCCTTGAAAATGGAAGGGCGTGGAGAAGCGGATTCCTACTTCTTAATAGAATAGCTTGATCGACCACCATCCTTATTGACCTTCCCTCGGGTTGGTATGCTTGTGTGTCAAGCAATCCTGCTTCGGTAGCAGACTTCGGTCAAGGAAATCGCTTCAAGCAATGGCTTTGGATCGACCTGACTTCTTAGAGAGGAAAGCCAGTGAATGAATGAATGAAATCCGTTGAATGAAGAAGTCTTTATTTATTGCTCAAGCAGCTAGCGGACCTCCTTAATTGAGAAAGTAAAGCATGTCAGCACGCCCCCTACCTATGTAGTTGGCTTCCCGGTAGTTTGCGGGATTAACCGCTATTGGAATCGGTCTATCTAAATTGCCTATCTCCAGATGTATGTATTCTTGAAGTCCCTTTCTCATAGTGCCCCTCCCGGGCATTGATTGAGAGGGAATAGACTTCCCCACTGAACGAGGAAGGCAGCAATCTCCTTAAGATAGAAGGGCAATCCCAAAAAGAAGCGTGACCATCCAGTTGAATCTGACCTACCCTCCCGTGTGGTTAAGGGGACTCGGCTTCATCGTATAGTAAAGTAAATTGAATCTGACCAAGCCACTAAGCGGCATCGGATCGAAGTGTACTTGAGTAACTTAGCACCCTATTTGAAAAAAGAAAGTCGAAGTTCTAAACCTTCCTTCTGGGCCATCCTTATAGGGAGCATAAAATGGACTTGCTACCCCAGTCTTCCTTAAGGCCTTTATGCCGAAAGGACTAAGAGCTCTTATTCCGCAGTCTTTAGCACATAGCAGTCGACGCAGTACTCTGGCGGTTCCGCTAATATTCCTATCAATTCATTCCTCAAAAACCCGGAATAAATCGTAGACTGGTTTATACCTTTGAAAAGGCAGGTAAAAAAAGCCTATTCCTTTGTGGCCTTAGCATAGGCGAACTGGATGAACCTGTTCTGCACACTAGAATGTGGTGGGACGCATAATAGCCCTATCTAATCTAAGGGCTGTCCCGCAACAAAACTCACCGTGGCTCACGAAGGGCACATGAAAGATGTTGCACGCCAGTGCCGAGTTCACGGCAGAGGATGCAAACGATCGATCAAATAGGACTATCCTAAACAAGAAGTATAGCGGCCACCTATCTGTGGCCGACTTCAAGTCATAAGAGTAACATACATGCTTTCCTTGTAGCCGGTCCAGCGGTCGAGTCTGCCAGTAGGTCCCAAAAGTGGGAAGCCTACGTAAGACAGCCCCGAGCCACTCGTGAACAGGTCGTAAAAGACGCTGATTCACGTAGTTCCCAATAGCGAACACGCGTCGTTTCCCCGCACCCCCTAATGAACACCCAAGTCTACCAGTAACTATCCTCTTGTACGCCACACCATGGGGTAGTTGAGGACCAACTATTGCCTCATATCTGTCTAAACCCCATCCTGAGAACATCTTGTTCCAGGGGTCCCGTGCATAACGGGTATAGTGGGGCCACAAGACACCCTGCGACCACTGCTCACCATAGAGATGAACGTGCCTTACCAGAAAGGCAAAGGCACTCAACTCATATGGGAAGACGTTGAAGCAGGATTTTGCTTTAGCTAAGGCTGGGCGTCAAGCCCAGTGACAACAGGTACTTTGTCAACTGAGCGCAGGTTGGCTCCGCCTTCCAGGTTGGTTCCCACGTCATACCTTTCGCTTCCCTCGACTGACTAACCTTAACACGCTTTCCAGCCTATGAAGGATATTCCAAAAGGGCTCTTTTTTGGGGTTTCTAGCCCTACCCGGTGGTGGACCAGAGCAGAGCTTGGCCCTCGCCTGACGGCTAAGAAGCTAGTTGGCTCAGAGGAGAGAGGTGGGGGGCTACTTTAATACCTTACGCAAAGAAGCTCACCCCGTTTAATAAGACTTATTGAAATGAAAGCAGAAGAATAGAATCAAAGAGGTGGAATGCGGAGCTGTAAAGATAGGTCAGTTTAGGGCGAAGCGATTCGATCGAAGAGAGATCGAGAGCGAAGCGAAGCAAGGAAAGCAACACCTCTTATAACGCTCACGCCCCGATCTTTGAAAAGAGAAGATAGATATGCAGCTTGCTTGCGCACCAATACCACTTAAGCTTGAACAAGTAAGGCAGTCCTTCTCTACCTGCTTGGTGAAATGACGTACTTAGGATTCCCTCACTGTCAAGCAAGGGAATGACGAAAGGGTATCAAAACTACTCTATAGAAAGATAGCCTACATTGAACCAAAGGAGTGATCCCCACTCCGAATGAGATGTCGTATACGCAAATGCTCTTTACGTTGCAGGCATAAGCGCTGCAAACATGGCTACTTCATCTCTTTTCGGAAGAGAAGATAAAGATAGTTCCGTCACTTCTGGGATTAAGGGAGTTCCCCCGAGGGAAAGACAGTCAATAGGTATTCTCTCTACTCTAGAACCCATAGGCCTAGGAGCAATAGACTGAAGAGGTACGGCATCTGTAACAAAGGGAGAAGGAAGAAAAGCCGGAGTAAAGACGGAATGCCTCTTTGACTGCCCCAGATAGCTGAAATCGATCGTGCATTTCACCAACTTCCATTTCAATAGCTGCCAGAGAGAGGGAGAAATCGGATTGATGCAGAGTGGCCATTTCATTCAGCACTATCTCAACATACATAAGCCCAGCAGACGTAGGCTTCTCATGGGTGATCGCATTCCGCAACTGTAACGGATTCACCCTAGGGGGTTCTTCCCTCTTGTCCTCGGCAACCAGCAAGTTTCTCCTTCATCGGACAATCTCGTGCCTGAGGAGGACTCTTACAAATGAAAGAGCCAGAGTCCGCCTTAGAAGGCCTTCCCTGCTGTCCATCTGTGTGAGAGGCATTCTTCAATTTCTGGTCCGATTTCTTCTTGTCCTTTATGACTGGGATTTGTTGACTCCCTAACCTAATATGGATCCCCAGCCCAGACCTGAGAATAGCCAACTTCTTATTCTTATTGTATGACCATGCTGAGTTAAGAGAAAGCACCTTCTCAACTTCTGTAATGTCTACTGCTTTTTCGACTACTTAATCTGTTGCTGGATGATTGACTGTGGATTGACCAGGGGTATATACCTTTGCTCCTGGCCTTTGCTTCCAAGATGTATAGTTGTTTACGAGATGTGAGAAGCGTGGATTCCTCGAGATGTCTAGTCATAGTCTGTTGTGTCACTTCAAAGATGATTGCCGGGGACGACTTCAATGATTGTATTTCCTCTGGGCCTGTTCAGGAAGAGATGTTTTGGTCATTCTGGTAATTTTTTTATTGAAACAAGTTCCAACCACGATGGTTTGGCGTGAGAGGTAGAGCCAAATGCGCCGATTTCCTTGTTTGTCACCATCTCTTTCAAATGTTCGTTCCTTCGCGTCTTAGACAAGGTGGGTTCACCCGTTTGTGTGCCGGTTGGTCCTAATAAATAAGAATTGGGTGTAGCATTAGCTTTTTACAAGGTGACGACGGGATAAGATTTCAAATAAATAGGAAAACCAGCCCTTGAATGGCATGCTCCCTATCTGTCTCAATTGGCCGAGCTGAATCGGTCAACCTGTAGGAAACTAGGAAACAAACTAGTCAATTGCTCTTCTATCTTACTGAATCACTCAACTTCGATTCCTGCATCGTTTGCATACATTTCCTATCCGGGATAAGGGCTTTAAGGCGGAAAAGGCATATAGAATGGTAACGGCTGAACAGAATCAATGTATCCTCAGAAAATAGAGTCCAGTGGTTCGAATCCACTTCTAAAAGCGGGTGAAGGTGGGGACATTAGCAACCTCAACTCGAGACGAGAAGGGGCACCTGAATCCTCTAATGAGGAGACCTTTTGACATAACTCACCTAAATTGTTTTCATTCATGGATGTCTTTTCAGGATACAATCCGCTAGAAAAGACCGAGGATAGAACCAATTCATCCCATTCTTCGGTTGAAGCAGCTGCCCTTCCATCAACAGAATTGGCTCCTGCGGGCCTAAGTAGACCTCCTCCATTAGTTCCAAACCTTGACGGTAGGGCTTTTAGGTATAGGTCAAGCGGTTAAAGAAAGAAGGAGTCGGAGCGGATAAAGAACAAAAGATTTATGTTGCTAAATCGCACACATGTCAGAACAACACTTAGAGATCGGGCAGCACCAGGAATGGATAGACAAGTTCAGGAGTAAGGTTTCTCGGTATGGAAGAGCAGCTGATCTTGCACCAACCATTGAATGCTTAGATTCAAAACCAACGATGATACTTGAAGAAGCGTAGTTGCCTTGGCCAGGAAGGGGCATAACTTCTCCAAAATTTGTGTGTAAAGTAAAGCAAGCTGTTTGATTCCGCCTTTGAAAGAGAACCTCCGAGCAACCTTTTTATGAGTTGAAAACCTTTTGTCTGGTCCGAGGGTTTCTCGTATAATTCTTTTGGATTAATTAGAGTAAGGTGCGCCCGAGGGAGCGACAAGGTAATCAGGTAGGAGCTGCGGGAGTTCAATAGCCGTGTGGAAAGAAAAAGTACACAGGGGCACCTGAATTATCATAAATGAAGAGATTTCGCAGATGCGGTCTATGGACTCTTGGCTACTGATTTGAGACCTGGAATGAGGAAGTGTCTGCTCTTGAATTGTAGGGAAGCCCCTCTTTCTTTTCACGACATAAACGAAAGGAGAAGCTCAGGGGCAGAGGAGACGGAGCAGGTCTTTCATCAGCTGTGAATCCTACCGATGCCGATACCGAACCAAAGGTCTTTCCCAAGTTGACCTTCTTTCTCTTAGTTTTCGCTTAACAGCGCCTTTCAGATCCGCGCCAGGCCGACAAGTATGAGATAGATGCTCTCAAATGCGCAATTGAATCCGAGTGGTGGCGAACAGACAAAGCTATCTGGGACCCATCGATGATATTTGATTGCCCCGGCTCTGACTTCACCATAGAAGGGAAGGAAAAGAGGCTAGTTCGTGGCTTGGTCTTCACTGACACACTATCGGACCTTTTAGGTTAAGTTAGTGTTCAATGAGCCAATACCCACTAAGACAGTTTCTTACTTAAAGGCTTCTAGAAAGCAGATTCTATAATAGTGGATTCTATACCATTGGTTGATCAAAGAACTTTCTTCCCTTTCGACTGCTAACTCTTAGAAATACAGTAAAGCGATGCCTTACCAAAATAAGAATATGTTATCCCAATAGTAATTAAAGCATCTCGAAAGAGCGTTACGCACCTCTTAAAAGTTCAAACTCCCTCTTATTTTCTCTAAACCATCTAAACTGATCGAAGGCTTTTAACAAGACCTTCTTTCGTATATACTATTCAACCTCCTGCTGCACGAGATGAGACAGTTGGGCAAGCCCTTCTTGAAAAAGGAAGTTAAAGACCTGTGCCGCCTTTTCACTGCCTGGAAGCGCTAATGCTACTTTTGTTGAATGTGAAGGAATCAATGTAACCCTGCTAATGCTTTTCATTCTGATTCAATTGCAGAACCCTCGCTTGGAAGCCCGATATCTGACTTGAGAGCGGAGAAAAGACAGAGTGAATGAAGCTATGGATTTAGAGAAGATGTATGGCTTTATTGAAGCATATGTGGAATGTCCAACAACTATCAACAAACCCTTTCTACCCTATCGAAATAAAGATAATACTTTAATCTTCCCAACCGGCTCTTTTATTGGTGTTTACTATACTGAGGAGTTCAAATTAGCAAGGCAACTTGGTTACACAGTGACCCCACTGTCTGGCTATCTCTTTGAGAAGAAGGCTTACCCATTTGTAAGCTTTGTTAACTCTCTCTTTGAGAGCAGGAAAAAGGCTAAGGATGACGGTAATGATGCCTTATCTTATGTCTATAAAATCCTTATGAATACCCTTTATGGGAGGTTTGGGATCAACCCTAAGAGCACTGTTACCGAGGTCTGCACGCAGGATAGACGCAACTATCTCTTTATGAATAGTGAATACATCTACGATGAACAGATTAGTGAGAAAAACTATGTTGTTTCATACTGGAAAGGGAGGGAGTGGGATAATTGGTGTGCTCCAAGTAACTCTGCTGTCCAAATAGCTGCTGCTATCACAGCCAGTGCAAGGATATACATGTATCCGTATATATCACGAGATGACTGCTACTACACAGACACTGACTCTGTTGTGCTTAGTGAGCCCCTACCAAAAGAACTAATCAATTCTTCTGAATTGGGTTTGTTTAAGCTAGAATATATAGTTAAAACAGGTAAATTCTTAGCACCTAAGTCCTATTTTTTTGAAACAGAAGAAGGGGCTAAGGTTACAAAGCACAAGGGGGCAGCTTCGGACTTTGCCACGGAAGAATGGTTTAACCTACAGTACGAGGATATCACTCGTAAAGAGCGAGTTCCGATTGAAGCTAACTTCCGGATTGATTTCAGAACCTTTCAAATCACCAAAAAAGATATGGAATATACCCTTGGTGTTAAGGTGGGAAATAAGAGGGAGCCTGTCTTTGACGATAATAAGAAATGGGTAGATACAAATCCAATTAATATACAAGATTTAAGTGGAATCAATGCCTTAGGTATTAACCTAATTAAATTACTAAAGAAAGAATTGAAAGAGATAAATAATAAGATATATTCTCTAATTGAAGAATTAGAAAAAGAAAAGAATAACCTGGGTAGAATGATTAGGAGAGCGAAAGGCTTCAAAGTAACTAGGCTTCCCTGGTATGAAAGTAGGCGGTAGGTGGTAAGAAGACTAGCTTTGCTTCTTCCTCTCTAGGCGCTTGAACATGGGCAATTGCTTTATTAAAGGAAGAGCTGGGCGGCAACGGAGATCTTGTAAGTTTAACTAATTTCGATAATTAACAATTAATCCCGTGCAATCACTAAAAAAGAAGCTTTTCTTCCTTTCGATCCTTGAAGTGGGATTTCTCGTAGGTGATGGTCGCAACCGCTTGATCACCTATTCGTGTCTTCTTTATTGAAAACAAAAAGAAATCACCTTGCTCATAAGAGAAGTTAAAAATGATAATTTGAGAAAAGTAAGAATCCGCCTCAACCGTAAGTAACTTAGTGCAAACAATTCTCCGGGTGATTGGATCGCCCCGGCGGGGTCACTCTGACGCAGAGGGCCCTGAGAAGCGTAGCCGTCCAGTAGCTGATCCTTTAGTAGGTGAAGGGGCATAGAGAACTCCGGTCTCCCTTGGCAATAGTTTAGTCTGCCTTGATGAGTGGGAGAGGTAGCCGAATTAGGATATCACTACGGGCACCGACTTCGCAGGAAATTGCGATCCTGCAAACCTCAGATCATGAATTTCCCCGAAAAATTGATATTTGATTATTTGATTTCCATCATGACAAATCCTGTCCTTTCCTTTCCACTTTTCATTTGGGTGCTATCCACTTGGAAAGTAGCCCGATTGGGTGGTGTTGCATATTCCAACTACCAGGAAAAGGTGGATGAGACTGTGGCGCAAACAATAAAAGAGCAAATCTGCCAACAGTTCATTGACCCTTTTTTATCGACCGCAGGAATATCAATGCCACGGGGGCATGCTTCGATTGAGCTAATCACTATTATGCTTGGAGTCCAAAATTCGAAGAATTTGCGACTGTTATCAGAGATGTATGCCAGTTTTGAGCAAGGGCATGGTTATATGTATCTAAGGGTGCATGAGGCTCTGTTACAAATCCTAATATCTTAATGGGTCTGTTCCTATTTTTGTTTTCGTATCACGCTTATTCATGATTTCGTGCCGAACCTGGTAAACGAACAAATAGGTGGTCTTTCCGGGGTTACGGTTCTGTAAAGGAGTGGACTCACTGTCAAGACTCACGGACCCGTAAGTCACTCAGTGAGTGCTTTCTAAGAAAGAAAATGAAAGAAGAACAACCGCGCAGGTCGTAATAAATAGATCGACTTTCATGCTGGAGCATGAACTAGCATGAGAGTTCCATTTCAGGGAAGGACGACGTACCATGATACTTTCTGTTTTGTCGAGCCCTGCTTTGGTCTCTGGTTTGATGGTTGCACGTGCTAAAAATCCGGTACATTCCGTTTTGTTTCCCATCCCAGTCTTTCGCGACACTTCAGGTTTACTTCTTTTGTTAGGTCTCGACTTCTTCGCTATGATCTTCCCAGTGGTTCATATAGGAGCTATAGCCGTTTCATTCCTATTCGTTGTTATGATGTTCCATATTAAAATAGCGGAGATTCACGAAGAAGTATTGCGCTATTTACCAGTGAGTGGTATTATTGGACTGATCCTTTGGTGGGAAATGTTCTTCATTTTAGATAATGAAACCATTCCATTACTACCAACCCAAAGAAATACGACCTCTCTGAGATATACGGTTTATGCCGGAAAGGTACGAAGTTGGACTAATTTGGAAACATTGGGCAATTTACTTTATACGCACTATTTCGTCTGGTTTTTGGTTCCTAGTCTTATTTTATTAGTAGCCATGATTGGGGCTATCGTACTGACTATGCATAGGACTACGAAGGTGAAAAGACAGGATGTATTCCGACGAAATGCTATTGATTTTAGGAGGACTATAATGAGGAGGACGACAGACCCACTCACGATCGACTAAAAGGAAAGTCGCCCGGAGATATTGGTTCAAATCCAATTCGTGAGATAAAAGACTCGACGAAACTTCCGACAACTCCTCATTTATCTCACTAGTGCGCGCTTAAATCACTTCTATTTCCTGGTAAAAGCCTTTAACTACTAAATAGATAGAGAATCCGCTGTCTGCAAGAATAGGCTGTTAGAATGAATCTCTGTAATCCCTTAAAAATATCCTCTGTAAGGTATTACTTACCACTTACTAAATCTAGAGGCCGGGCCACTTCAATCCCCTAAAAATTGGGGGCTTGGGTTGGGCTCCTAGCTTGTGGGTACCGCTCATTTCATTGTTGGAAGTTTAGATTCACATAGTTATTAGTTGTTTTGGAGACTCCACCAGTTAGAGTAGCCATTCCTTAATAGTAGTTGGGAAGGTCTCTTTTGTCCCTCGGTGGGATCATCCTTGCTTGCCATTCCTGGGAGTCGTAACTAGACCCGCCCTCCGGGGTATAAGAAATCCTAAGTGGCTTTGGGATATCTGAACCCTGTTGGTATTCATGTTCGGATGCTTGAATCGAAGTCATCTGTTTATTTACGGCAAACCTTGACCATCGTTCCCAAGGGAATTTGATTGAATGCATGATCACGAGCCATTCCCACCGACTGATCCTGAGATCGGTCGTAGATCACTTTCGAAGGTTAGCGAACCAAGGGAGTATAATAAGTCGGAATAGAGCTCTCACAGCCCATCATGAGGTCTAATCTCATGAGTCTATCGTGCCAAAGCTACTAATGCTAAGAAGGATGGTAGTGGTAGTTGGTGAAATCCGATAAGAGATAGCCGCTTTCACAACCTAGCCATTTTAACTGAAAGTCCTGCCTACTTGTAGGCTTAGGGTAGTCCTCGAAAACCTTCTAAATTGACTGGCTTGGGAAAGAGCCTTAGGCTATGGATCCCACTAATGGAATTGGACTATAACCATACTTCCATGGTCTAGGTTCAAGGACAATAAAGATGGAGGCTAGGAGTATCTAAGGCTTCATGGACAAAATGAAGAGGGACAGACTCGCTAGTGTCCCAGGGATTGGATTGACCGGTGACACTAATAACTGAATTGCCTATATATGTATTTTTCCACAGGACTGTAAGCGTCGGTATGCAGGATCGCTTGCAACGCTTTCACATTCATGTGAATCAAGAGATTGGCTTGAAAAGGCTTTCCAACTAGCCATTGTACCTGAGATGGCGAAAAGTCCTTCTTCTTCTTTAGAGCTTGTTCTTTGTCACCCCATTTCCCTTGTGACAAAGAGAATCCAATTGGATCATTGCTCGACTCGATGTCTAACTTCTAGTGCTTTGCCGGGGAAGCTCTTCTTTTTCTTTCAGGACAGGAGTGCTTTCTTTGCATTGAGCAGAGGCTCCACTTCTGCCAATAGTTGATTCAGTCACCACGACGGCGTGCGATAGACCACACAAGGGTGCACTTACTTTGATTGAAAGGCAAGGTTGGCTCGTAAGCTCAGCTCAACTCACTCGAGAAGCGCGAACAAAGAGCTTTTTTCGAGCAGTTTTGGTGGTAGTCCAGGCTAAGACACTTTCTATAAGAATAAGTTTCACGATGATCTGACCCTGACAGTTAGCGGACGTTGGCGATTTCGCTTCCGCGAGTGATGCCTGGCTAAAGCACTCGAGCCTTGAAAAGGCGATCCCCATACCGCTTTAAGGATGACAACAGGAGAGACTATTACCTTAAGTATTGAGTATAACGGCTGCTAGCGCTTTACTAATAGAAGACGTTCGCTCTCCAACTATCTATCGCTCTTCGCCTAAAGCCGATCATCGTTTCGGGATCTTCACGAACGTCCTTCGGGAATGATTTGGAAGACGAAGCGATCGACTGCAGAAATTCTTTGATTCGTTCGAGCGACGACCGCTAACGAGGAGCCGCTTTCAGTTAGTGACCGGGGTAAATCACATTTCAGGCTTCATACACGTATTGTATGTGCCGCTATTAAAGAAGAAGCCTGTCTACTACGAGATTAGGATTAGGAAGAAAAACCTTTCATTTTTGCAGATTGCTTACTACTAGACTAGGTTGGATCTACTTCTCAGTCTCATCTATAGAGAATAGGAGAAGCATTCTAGTTCTCGCTTTTCTGCCCTAGCAATATCGCTAGAGTGAAGAAAAAGTAACCTATATATACTACGATATCTCTCGTCAAACTTCAACGGGAATCGATTCTATGATTGACTTAGATTTAGATTCCCTGACCTGCTCTGAAAGAACTCTCCTTTTTGGATGTAGACTATAGGTTTCGACTTGGCAACTATCGGAAATCCGCTCCAGATTCTTCTATCGAACAAGGGCAAGGATCGTCTTTAGGGCCCGCGATAAAGAAGAGGTTTTAAAGTTAATTGCTACTTGATTACCTTTCGTCTATGAAAGAGCATTTTTTGGTAATCGAACAGATAGAGGAGCCCATCTATTAGAAACGCTATTTCTTGAGTAGCCAGAATAGTCTGTAGCGAGAAGCGTTCTTCATAGGCAATGCAGGAGCTAGAAGCAACTCGCCAGACTCGACTAAGCCTAAGCACCTACTCACAAAGAAAGAGAGGGCTCGCCCTGCTAATGACCAAAATATCTGCCAAAAGAATGAAAGGTCCCCCAGGATCATCGAAATCCAATAAATAGCAGACCGCCATACAGAAGATCAAGAAGGAAAGTCCCGAAATTCGGACCACTAGAAATCGAACTTTAAAGAGTTGAGTAACCTTATTTCTTCTCATTATATTCTATTCTTTCTTTAACTTTTTTGCTCCCCTATTGTTGAAGAGAGACTTTTGGGATCGAAGGAAGGTTCTTGGCTTTTGTCCAAAAAAGAAATGGGATTTTTTCTCGCACGTCACAGCTACTATGTTGTCTGTGACTACAATACGATATTTTAATTGATACAGTAATTCTGATTCAATTGTGACAATAGCCAATAAGCAAGCAGCTTAGCTTGTATTCGTATAGGGATACCTCCTCTTGAATATATTGTTGCTCTCTGATTGATAGAGCTGCTTTTATCACTCTTTGTTGACGAAGGCACTCTCTGGGTCGTGGGCCTTGGGCTTTCTCTGACACCTTTCTTCCACGGACTTGGAGGGCTTCGTGTAGCTGATTTTGGTGACTCAGGTCCAGAGTCACTCACAATAGAAGGCTCCTGTTGCTCAGGTGCTTGTGCCCGCATACTTTAGTCTAGCATCCCGGAATCCGGCAGTACTACATTTTCGTTTTTTTAAAATCTATGATGATGCCTCATCGAAAACGAAATGTGGAAATAAAGAGACTTTTTTGGTAGTCGGATCAATGCACCCCCACCCTTTCTTCTGCTGATCATAGCCGAAAAAGATGCACCTTATAGCCTGATTCTCCAGCTTTGTCTTGAGTTGCTTCCTTCCTTATTCATATTTGAGGAGAGAATCTGTGAACGAAGTTGAATCCTTTCTATAAGTGATTCTTCAAGTCGTGCCAGACCACTTCTTCCAATTGGTTTGGTTTTCCTCTGCGCCTTGCGAGAGCCCTGAGTCAGGTCCTTAGGGGCATCTCATCCAGAGGGGCTCCTGATTTGAGGTTTCTTTGTGGCATCGCCTTTCCTTTCGATAGAAAGAAAGAAAGAGAACCTAATTGTCGACACCTCCGCCTAGACACCTACTTCAACGTGCTCCTCTCCTGTGCCGTAGCGAAGAAGCTCTGTCCGTCATTTAGCATCAGTGCGTTCTGAAGCGGCTGCAGCATCTGTTGTCACTTTTACCACCTATACCACTGTCTAAATCTTTGCTTCTTAAGCTGCTAGCTCGATCTTATGGTCTGGCTTTCGAACCGGAAGGGCTTAGATTGATTTGCAGGATGCCGGTTGACTCTTCCCATTTTTAAAAGTCCCTTAACGTTCGACTTGCATGTGTTAAGCAAAGAGCTCTCCTCAATAGTCAGATAGGATCGTAGGCGTACGGTGACCGGCTTCTCTCGACCTGTCTTTTCAGATGTTAATGATAGCATTGTAAGATAATCGGTATCTGTCCCTCGAGAAAGAGTAAGATAGGCAAAAAGGCATAGAGACAACAGCGGTAATGCCGCATCTCTCGATGAGAAGGAAAGAAGGTCGGCGACTAGTCGTATTGTCATCAGATGAATGACTAGCCTTGGAAGGCCTTTTGAAGTGGAAAGCAAAAGAAAAGGCATCTCGTTGCATTTATTGGCGAAAGAGCTGGACTTGACCTTCTATTCTAGCCGTTCCGTTAGAGGGGGGGAGGCTAAAGCAGGGTAGCGAAACTAGGAACGGAGTTGGCTTGTTAGAGCTAGGCTGTTGAGTTAAAGTAAGCGAGCTAGTCATACGAGCCAGTGAGCTAGGCAGCTTGCTGTAGTTGCTACGGTAAACTGGAGTGAAACGAGTCAATCACGACATTAGACGACGTATTGAGCGAAGGACTCCAACATTCGAGCATTAAAAGCAGAGGTAGGGCTAGCCTGGGTATGAATCCTTTCCTAGAGACGAGCCTTGTAAGCTTTTGGAGGGCCATAGCACGTGAGGGGCGCGTTTAGCTTGAGTGAAGTGACCAATGGGGATTGGGCACGAACGCTATAAGAGAGGTAGCTTTCCTAAGGGAAGGCGTAGATCCTCGATCCAAGTCTCGTCTTTTGAGTGACGATGTTCTTTCAGTTTTGGAAGAAAAAGTCAAATCTTAAGCAGCAGATACCACTAGAGAAAATGAAGATGAAAGAGATAAAGGGTCAAGCCGCTGCCCAGCCCTACCAAAGTGCAGGAATCGACCAAAGTACTAAAATCTTAGCTCCATCATATGGTGCCAACTCCAAGACTCCTCTCCACCTACACGTATAATCAACCGTGTGGTGACTAATTTTGTAAACAAAGGTAAATATTATGTATAACAGAGAAATTCATGGCTTAATACGATAAGCAGGAGCTATTTGTGGTACCTATCATATTTTTGAACTCTTCCCACTTATAAGCATGAGCTAGCCCACATTCCATAATGGAATTGGATGGCCCGCATACCGCACAAACATGGTTTTCGTAAGCAGTTAGTATTACCAAGATCCGTTTTTCCCAATTATCCCTCTCTTTCTTGCTTCAATTTATAGGTATTAAAGAGAATAACATTTCTTTAAGTCGGTTTAGTGGAATTGGGTAGTCTAAGTTTACAGACTTTTAGGAATTATGTTGGATATTAGTTAACCCCCCTCTTGTCTTAAAAGTGAAGTCTTCCTTATCATTGGTATCCACGTCATTTGATATTACTGGCTTACAGAGGTTAACATTGATTAGCTTGTTTATGAGTTCGAGTGGTGAATCGAGGTCCCTAATGACATCGCTATAGATTTTGGGTAACTCATTTGCATAAGTTGCTGTTGTAATAAAGTTGTCGTGGACTGTGTATATACCCGTTTCATATTTGGCTGCAGCCAGTGTAACAACATTCATAGCTATAAATGCATCCTTCTGATTGATGTATGAAGTTGACGAAGGTCGAAACCGCACTCTTCCTACGATCCCCTTTCTGCGTGGGAATTCTTAGAGTCACCTTACGTCTCTTCTTGTTTATACGATCAAAGACCCAGATACTAGCAGTGTCAAGACACATCATATAATCCTGCACTGTTGTAAACAGGGGGACGCTATAATAAACGGGTCTATTCAATGATGATGTGAACCAGCCTATATTGCTAATCAACTTTATTAGGTTTACTAAGTTAGGATATCTAACTTTCCAGAACTTCATGCAGAGACTGGCCACTTGGTAGCATTCCTTATGGGTTAGGAAGGAAGAGAGAGCATCCCGAATATCTCTCGCCATGCTAATAACGGTCTTACCATAGACCAGTGGCATAAAGAGCGCTTTGACTAGCTTACGATTGATGCGAGAGCAAACCACCGTTGAAATAGTATGTTCTAAATGTTCATGCAAGAACGGCTTGAGTTCTTCTAGGATCTCAGAGTCAAGATCCCTGATCTTATTCTCGGAAGGGGTGGAGATTAAATAGGTTCGCTGAGCTAGGTCAACATCCAACAATAAGTAACTCATTATTTGAAATGCACTAGCAGAGGCATCTTGGGTTACAGGGATGGTAGCTGGATCTGTTTCATTCCTTTCGATAGCTAGCACATTAGCCATGAACTGAAATGGATTCTTAGCTTTTTGAGCAAATAGGATGAGACTCTCATCCGAAGTATTGAATACGCTTCTATTGTCGAAATACCATTTTTTAATGGACTCGTTGGTTGAAACGAAGGATTTCTAATGGAAGGGAGCTGCAGTGGACAAGACCGTACGGCAATCGTAAGAATGAGTCTTTCTTTTAGGTTTAGTAAAGAGAATAAGGCTTCTTGAAATAAATATCACGCTCATGGAAGTGGAAGAAGGCTAGAGTAAGCAAGGTTCTTTCTCCCACGGGGAAGGTTGTATTTGAAGCCAGTAGTAAGTAAGCCTATGAGCCTTGGAGGAGTAGGGAAGGTGATTCAAAGCTAGCCCTGCGCTGACGAATAAGCTAAGTGCCAAAGAACCCTGCCAGAAAGGTACGAGCTATAATAACTTGCTTACTCCCAAGTGCTAGTTTTGTAGCAAGAGCTAGTCATTCCCACGTGCCCAGCCTTATAGGAATAAGCGAACCCTTTGCAAACCCTGTAGCCCTGCCTTGTATCGTATCCGTAAGCCGCTAATCCAGCGCTCTAACCCGGAGTAGTAGTAGAACCAGTATCAAAGAAGCAAACCAGCCCACGAGCTAATCTGTAAGCTAGTGAGTCCCTCTTTTCTCCCCAGGGATATTATATCGTAAGTAAGGATCTAGTAATCCCACGTGCTATCAAGTAAGGAAGTTCAAAGCAAGGTTTTAGAAGTAAGCAAGGTTAGATGAAAAGTCATTCCCTTAATTCCCTGGGGATTTTATTTCATATATATAGTAAGTAAGTTTAGATTAAGCCAACCTGCTAATCCGAGCTAGAGAAAGAAAAAGAAGAAGGTAGGGTTGGCAAAGTCAACTTCCTTATGGATTAGCTGGTGAAAGAGTGGATTAGAGGTTTTAGCGTGGAATGACTTAGAATAGAACGAGCACCTACGACTAAGGGGAATGGAATGTCGACCACAGGGTGAGATGATCTTCTAATACGAGGGCGAGTGACTGGTCAAGTCATGAAACTTAGTCATTTTGATCAACATGGCTGCGGGTTTATGTGTTTGAACTGACTACGACCAAAGTCGTGGCTACTTCAACAAAAAGAAGGGCGACCCCCTATTCAAACCGAAAGAAGTACCTCACCTTACTTACGAAGAAGTAGTTGGAGCTGGGCTCCGAACTATGAGAGTTTGCTTTTGTTTTATGTTTCTAAGAGCGGTCTGATCCCTTATTTGATCAGACCGCTCCTGGTGTTCGAACTAGTCATTAATGGTCGGCTTCATTGGTATCCTTTCGGTATGCGTTGCGAACACTTTCATTTTTAGCGTCTCATCTTCTCTAGAGAAGCGAAACTCGAACGGATAGAGCAGATGGTCCAACTACATAACTTTTTCTTTTTCATTACTTCTATGGTCGTGCCTCGTGGCACGGCAGCACCCTTACTATTGAAATGGTTCGTCAGTAGAGATGTTCCCACAGGTGCCCCTTCTTCCAATGGTACTATAATTCCTATTCTTATCCCTTCATTCCCTCTTTTGGTCTATCTACATTCCAGGAAATTCATACGCTCCATGGACGGAGCAAAAATGGGAGTCTTAGTCAGAGCAAGCCGCCCTATTCTATTACCAGACATAATTGGGAGAAGCTCATCCGAAACTAGAGCTAGAAACGCCTCATTTAGTTTCGTTCCCGTTCTTCATTTCCTTCTTCTCGAATCCAAGGGGGACTTCTCATATTTCGAATCTTTCTGCGGTGTGCTCTGTTTACTATTCTTTCGTACTCTCTTCTCTTTACCACGCGATAGGTCAGCAAAGCGTGAGCGGGCGCGGAGAAGGAAACGCCAAACACTTCGGCCTAACCCTAACGGGAATGAGCAACGACGAAATGACAAGATGAGGTGCTCCGGGCACCCCCATTTAGAAAGAAGGGTCGAAGGTTTTGGGCCTGTAGCTTTCCCCGTCCCCCCTTCGTCGGGTGGTGCTTGTGTGTGGGGTGTGCCACCTGAAATCCTTGAAGCTCTCGCCTTACCAACGAGCCGACAGCTGATGGCTGTTGGTCACGACTACCACCAAAAAGCTCCAATGAAGATGAATATTTCACATGGAGGAGTGTGCATCTGTATGTTGGGTGTTCTTCTGTCGTGCGACCCGGCGGCTTATGTGCGACCTGTGGCCCACGCCTCCTATTTGTTCAGGGCGGGCGGCGTGAACTCTGATTCGATCCGGGTATTCAATCCCGCCGCTGAGATGCTCAGTTGACTCCTTAACCTTGATAGGAAGATGGCTTATTCAATAATTCGTGCATAAGGGTAAGGAACTTTGGATGAACTAATGCGAATGGGTGTAAGCCTCGCTGCTCGGAAACACCCAGTGCTGACCACACTGAGAGACACGAAAGCGCAGGTAACGCCAGTTGGCGAAGTGGCGTTAAGCATCCCTAGCGGTACGAAAAGAGAGGTCGTGATGATATCATCTACGTCCGTACCGCTCCTCGTGGAGTAGATCCCGCATCCAACCAAGTCTTTGACCAGGGAACGGGAGAATTCCCACTACCGCTGGAAGGCCAGCCGGGCCGTGAGCGCGGTGGGAACGGGCTTCCCAAAAAGCCAGCCCCGGGCCGGGGTCGGCATAGAATGAAGGGGACGGCCCTAATGTTGTGTTGGCTTTGCCAACTTCTTGGGTTGCGGGCGGAGAAGAGCGGACGTGGGGACTCGGACCGGGGCGCAGCGTAACTAAGAGAGCCATTCCATTTAGGGCGAGACAGAATGGGCGGGCACGAGCGGTCTGGTGTTCGAGCCAATTGGTCAGACGACGACTACTTCACTTATTAGATTAGTATTAGCCCGAAAAAAAATGGGATGAAATAGAAAGAACGCGAAGCGCTAGCGCTAGAGATCGGTTTTTTTTTGGGGGGGATTTGCTTCTTCACAAGCTTATCCCCGCCCCGACCGGCAGCTGCTGGGTCTCCCCATCTCTCCTAAACTTCCCCCGGTCTTCGGCCCGAGCTGTATGAGGCAGAAACTCGTCCCACGTACGGTTCGGAGGCCGAGCCCCACCCCAGCAGTAATGGTGCGGCTTAGGTCAACTAACACAAAGAAGATACAGTTCACTCAACGATTGCCTTTGGGTTCCGAACTCCATATGGGGAAGGAGCGTTGTTGTTTGCGGGGTCTCGATCATTTACATGGACCCACTTCTCATTCCATTTGTGGTAATTTTATGATATATAAACCGTCCCTAACGAACGATCGCCTCATGTTTGAGCATGATGAATCACTTCGTGCCGACCTGTTGCCAATAAACTTTCCGGCCTCATATGAGAATGGAAAACTGGAGCATTTTCTGCATCGGTGGATGAAGAATCGCGAACATAATAATTTCTGGTTGACCATGTTCCCAGAAAAAAGATACTTTCGAGAAACAACGAGCACGACTGAAGTTGCTATACATACAAATCCATTTACGGATATATATGCTTCGATTGGAACTGGAAGTTCCAGAACAGGCGGCTGGTATACCACCATAATGAAACTGCCTTTTATTTTTTTTTTTCGGATAGGATTTATGTTGGCTTCGTCGGGAGGCTCGCGTAGTTTGTTACGTCAGCTCCAAAAGGATAAGGTGCGTTGGAATCGAGAAAGTTCCGTGGAATTCATAATTGCATAAAAGGAGTCTTCAACCCTCTCAATCAATAGAGGCTAGGATCGGACTAAGGAGAGAGACGGTTGAGTACGGAAGCGAAAGCGGAGATATAGGCTAGCTAAATGCCCAGTGAGAATACTGACATGAGTAAGGAGAAATCCGAATGACTAGTGGCCATAACTCATTAAGCAATCTTAACCTTTTTCGCTTAGCCTTTCCTCTTTATACCGTTACGAGATGCAGTATCCTATTACGTCTTTGCACGGCTTTCGACCGGGACGGGAAGAGGTTTCCTCGTTGCATCTTTCCACACAGCATTGGTTCCGTCCCTTACCTTACCTTTATCGCCCGTCGGGCGTCAAGGTTCGCATTAGATCCTTATCTATCGTATTTTTGCCCCAACAAAAAGCCCAGAGCGGGGGGAAAGAATGCATTCCCGGAATCTAAATGTTGCCCCACCAAAAGACGAGAACCCAATGCCAATCGCTGATCTGTTAGTGGACAGAGCAGCTGGGCAAAAAATTCTGTCATTCATGGACGGTCACTTAGGGTATAACCATATTTTCATCTCCAAAGAGGACGAGGCAAAAACAGCGTTCCGTTGTCCGGGTGCTGTTGGACAGACGGACTATTCTGCTGGCAGGTGATGCCCTTCGGTCTGAATAACGCTAGAGTTACCTACCAGCGAGCAATGAACCTCATCTTCCATTACTTTATTGTAAACATCGTAGAGGTGGTGTATATTGACGATGTAGTTGTGAAGTCTTTCCCTGTATAGAGGGTCATTTGTCTGATCTCAAGACAGTGTTTGAGCGCGAGAACACGGCTTGAAGATGAACCCGTAAAAATGTGCATTTGGCGTAACAGCAGGAAACTTCCTAAAGTTCTTAGTGCACAACAGAGGGGTTGAAATTGACAAGAAGAAATCCAGGGCAATCAAGGCCCTCAAGAAGCAAAAAGGAGTTGCGGCGCTTGATCGGACAGATCAATTTCCCCGGCGGTTCATCTCCAACTTTGCAGGTAAAATCCAGCCTTTCGCCCCACTGCTCAAGACAACAGAGGATGAAGAGTTTTTTTAGGACGAGAGCCATGCCCCAGTCTTGCAACGAATCAAGAATGACCTCTCTGAGGCACCAGTTCTAATACCTCCTCGGCCCGGAGAACCGCTACGGCTATACATATCATCAGCCTCAAACGAGTCGTTGGGAGCATTCTTATCGCAGAAGAACGGAGATGGATATGAACAAGCAAGATATTATTTGAGCAGGGTCCTGCAAGGACCGGAGAAAAACTATTCCCCGGTCGAAAAGATGTGCCTATGTCTGTACCTTTGCTGCGGTCAAAGTCACTCTAATTTGCCAAGGCAGACCTTCATCATCGCTCGCACAACACAAGTCAAGCTTAGCCGCCTTCCCTTTCATTCTTCGGGTGGTCTGTGATCTTCCATGCACGGATTCAAAGCATAGAACCGAAACAGGTTACCGTACCGTACAGGTCTTCGATCTCTGACTCTATTCCTAGAGCTTTGGATGGACAAGTTGCCAAATGCTTTTAAAAGAGATACCTCAGATGGTGTACCACAAGCAAGAAGTCGGACTCCATTATCACGATAGTAACTTATAAGGGGTTCATACTCCTGCCAACGTTGCATTGGCCAATGCAACGTATATGACTTTAAGCTCTCACCATCAATCCTGACATAGAATAAAAGTTCAATAATGGAAACTCAAATCATATGAATCAAATTGGGATTCATATCATGCTCTCAAGCCCACGGGGTCCTTGTACCCCGTTTATGTGACACATGACATGTATAGGCATTCTGAAACCAACCGGTTGAGAGGTCCATCACTGATGGGACATGGTCCCAAAAAACTAACCGAGGTATCCACCAATTTTCTTAATGAATGTGAGCCATAAAAAGAGAAGCCCTGTGCTTTATTAGGCACAGTGCTAGAAGCAGCGAAGGCAGGAACCGCGCGAACAGCAGAGCAAGCAGCCCATGCGAGAGCGCGGTTATAGCGTTAATGGAAGGGAGCGCGCTATTGCGTTGCGAGCTGCGGTGCGCTCTTTAGTATTGTGTGGCTTCTGAATTCATTCTTCTCAAAAGAGGTAGGTAAAGGTAAAGGCGAAATCTTTAACCGGAATCCTTGCCCGACCAGTAGTCGAGGATGGTGAGGAAGGATGAAGCAGAGGCTTTTCGTTTTAAAATCCAAGGAGAGACAAGAATGAATGATTTGAACCATTCATTAGGTTTATAGAGTAGAGTAAAACAAGCCAGCAAGCAAGACTGCGAAGAAAAGGTTCGCTCGGTACGGTACGATTGAGGAGGATAGCGCTATGGATAGACATCGCAGTCTGACTCTCTTTCCCTTGGCAGGATCATCTATCCCCCTATGGTTTATTCCTCTTCTTTTGATCCCTTGGCTTAAAGTGGCAGTAAGCTTACCCACTCCGTTGTCTTAGCATGAATAATGTTGGATTCAGCCCCAAACCGGAATTAGACCTACTCTCGTTCAGTTCATTTTGGTATCCCCTCTTGCTCGTTTGTTAAACTGCCCGTGGTCTTGGCTTAACTTGGAAAGCTTCCAGGGCACCGTTAACGCGCTATGCTGCGACTGTAGCTAAAGCGAGTGCTTACCTTTCCGCTGGAACCTTCTTCCGGTTTTTGTTTACGAAAATAAATATAAGTGTGTACGATACCGTTTTTCAAGCTTAAGCTTCTCGGGCAGAGTTCTTCCGCAAATCTATATATCCTCCTTTTTTTTGTCTTGTTCATCAAAATCAATATCTGTCCGATGACTTCCCATTACTTTTCGTAAAAAGGGAGGTAGAAATGGCAGCCCCTACCAAAAAAAATGAAAGAGTGTTGTGTGAGTACCAAGAAGTGTATACCCAAGTACAGATGCTGTGGAAGCAAGATAGCTAGTTGGTTTACCATAACTATTAAAGGCTGCTAGGTTCATCCCTAAAGTAGATTAGTTCGATCAGCAAGACCTGTCTCTGCAGCATTGGAACCAAGATCGGGCTTGGCATAGTTGCAGTACGAGTTTTCCGGTTTATTTATTTAATTAATTGAAGCTAGCCGGGATCGAGAGCTTTCTTATCCTTATCATGTGGCCCTTGGAAACCCATGCATCCATTTTTCAAAAAGGAAAAATAGCGATGCAACAAATCTCCTTGGTCAAGGAACCAAAGACGCATAATTGGACTTTAAAAAGCCCAATTACTTACGCGGCGGGGGAGTTCTACCAATCTTAGATCAAGCATTTGGAATACGTCACAAGGTAGTTTACTTGCTTACTTGTTAGAGTAAGGCGACCACTAAATTGTTTGAATAAGACGTACTAGTCACTGACCGAAGGATAAAGACTAAGACAACTTTTTTCGGGTTATGCCATACATAAAGAAAGACGTGTCTCTCGGTCTCCCCGATACACTACCTTAGGCAGCTTGCGTGAACAAAAAGGAGGCGTACTAAAGGCGCTCTCCTTACGTAAGTTAACAAAGTAAGGGAGATTTCTCTTTCCACAAAAGCTGCTAGCAAGGGTTCCAAACCTGAAGTTACTTAGTCAGTAAGTCCATTCGCCGGTATGGCGAGGCTAGAAAGACAAAGAGCTAATGATGACTAGCCTTAACAGGCGTTAGCGAGTCCCAAGGTTCGTTCATTAGTAAGTTGTCGAATGGTATTTCGTAGCCCTTTCATTTTATTTAATAGAAAGCCGGGTCAAGCAAGTACTTTTTCTATTAGCGGTGATAGCCTGTTTAGAAAAATTAAGATAGGTAAAGTGAAATACTCTTTCGGGTGTAAGACCTAGCCTTGTGAGTAGAAAGAGAAAACCACTTCTTTTCCGGGAAGCGCTAGTGGAAGTTAAGGAAATCAAAAAGTGCAACAAGTGGTTGCAAACTATTCTGGTAAGCACGGGTTCTTATTGGTTCCTAAAGCTCTGGACCTCGAAGCCCCTATCACGTAAGGCGTTTGATCAGGCGCCTACTCCTCTCCCTTCCATTTCAATGTGTCTTTCCCAAAATCTTTGGTATGCCTTTTCCCGGTAAGAAGTAATTGGAAAGTAGATAGGGAAAGATAGGGTTCGATTCAATGTCCCCTATGTTGAAGAAAGGTTTGGAACCCTCTAAACCGGTCTTTCATAGATAAGGGTCTAGTCTCACTCCTTCTATCGAGGGGTTTTCCCTCTCTTTTAATTTAGCTTTCTGCTTCAAGTTCGCCAGCGATGGAAATCTTTCTCGACTCACAGATAAGGGATGTCTGATTTCCGAACCTTAACAAAAAGGATTGAGCTCCGCGCATCCCTTGATCTCCGACTAACCGGGGCTAGGCTAGTTTCAGTGTTTGGTTCCTGACTTGATGGGATGGGAGTCACAAGGCTTTAAAGAAGGCCGAGGAGCGGGGTTGAACGAGATTCGCTTTGGTTTTTATGCTTTGACCTTGCTCATATATCAAGGCTGAGTCTAACTCCTTATGTCTCGGAAAGACAGATGTGCTTTCTGATACACTGGACTAAGGTGACTAACCCACAGGACCAGAGATGAGACAGAGACTGAGACAACGATTTGTCGAAGACACTGTGCCCGAATCAAGGAAAGCAACTGTGCCTGAGAAGAAAGAAAGAGATATTTATTTTTAACAGCCTTTAAGAGATAGGGGTGCCGCAAGTCTAGGTCGCCAAGCCTAAGCCCCCTGCCCTGCCCTGACATAGAGTATGGAGTATGGATCACTATGTCTCAAAAATGCGTCTTGCTTAGGTTGAAGCAAATGCCAGTATAGTTGCTGTTCTTATGCCGCTATTAGTAGATCAAACGCTCTTCTTTCTCTGATCTTTCGGAGTAGATCTTTCCTTAGTCGAGTCAGATCCGCACCGCAGGTTAATCTCTCGTTTTTTGGAGCTTTACTTTACTAATAAGGGCTCGCTGCCCCTATATGCTTCAAGCTTATGGACACTTCAAGCTCGTATCTTTGCATCTTGCCTTTAGGTTTTATCGAGTTGCATGCTGATGAGCTCTTTCCCTCGGGTTCTGTGACTCGAGTAACAAACAGGAGCTCTACGCTAGAGCACAAAAGAACGGCATCTCTCTATCGGATTGCCTTAGCCCTTTGGTATCCCATTGGCTTACCCCGACGGTATTTGTATCGGTATCTCGTTCTGATAGACTTGCTTGCGCATCTTGTCTTTGGTTTGATACACTTATAGTCTAGTGGCAAGATCAATGTCTTTTATTGGCTTCTCTGTTCCTGGAACAATAAATCCTCTTTTCTGTCTCTGTCTTTTTCAAATAAAGACCTCTTTATGTCTTCTCGGGCAGTGGATTTTCCAACTCTATTGCTCTTATATCGGTCTGAATTCCTCTTCATTTCATCTTGCTTTTCACCTTTGGTTATTTCCCCCTGTGCTTCCACTTCCCCTTGCCTCGAGATCCTTTTTTACTCGACTCGCTCCCTGCTCAAAAAAGAAGATCTTATTCCGCAACTCGGGTCGATATGTTTGGGAGTCATGGTCACATCATGAATTTTCGCGCTCGCGTCATTCGCTGGCCAGTCGGGAGGATAGTACATTCCAACTCACATGCTTCCCAAACCAAGACTCGGGGGCAACAGCGCGACTGCTAAATCGACTGGATCTGGATCATCCGGAACTACATCTAAATCTCTGACTATGGCGACTAGGACTCTCTTTGGATCACGATTTAAAAATGCCTGGATCGCTCTTCCGGGCCGGGTCGAGCCTTTCAATAGTGCATCGTATGTAGTAGTAGCGAGCAGTTCCTTCCCGGATCGAGAAGCTTGAGCAAGAAATTCCCCCATACAGATAGAGGCGCCTATAGCCTTGCCTCTGGCTTTGCCCCCTTATCCACTACGGGTGAATCTCTTCGATCCGGAATTTCACTATCCCTAAAAAAAAGGCTTTGCTGCTGCTAGCTCCGCCACTGGGCCGACTTAAATGCAATAGGTCCCTCTCTATCCGGGTCTTCACCCTCCACCGGAACTCCTGCGGGTTAGAGAATAGGAGCTACTGAAGCTGCTCCCTCTGCTTCTGGAACTGTAAAAGGGTTGGGGGGGCAATCACTTTTTAGATCATGGCTTGTAATCCTGGAGCCTTTCCCTTGACAACCGAGCTTGCCTAAGGACGGCGTAGAAGAGAAAAAGTCTAGGATTGAGATCTGAGCAGGAATTTTTCCCAGGTGAGTGGCTACGCTTTAGGGTGGTAATTATTTGCTTGGTCGAGCAGCTGCCCTTGGCAAGGAAGGAAAGGTGTTCCATAGCATCTGGGGCCGAGAGGCCCTGTTCTGGTTACTACAATTAGTGTAGCACCTTGATTTTCAGGGCTTACTTCGGAGAGTACCGCTGCTATTGTTTGAGTATAATCCTGGTATCTTTCTACAATCGTCTTTGTAGCTCCTGTTGCTGCAGAGCCTCTGTGCTGTTGGTTTTACCCTGCCCGGTAACGGGTCCTTGAATATTCTCAGGTTCCGATTGTCGACAAAAAAACCAGCTAAGTTATTTTGTCCTTCCTCCTGTAGGTAAGGAAATAAGTTTTGCAAAGTCCAACAGGCAATTAGTAGCGTGCCCGTGGTACCTGTGGAATCAACTGTATGCGTTTGGGTGAAAGTTCGTGGGTTTGGTGTAGTGAAAGAGAAAAAGTAGCTTCAGTTTCTGAACAGGGCAAGCATACCTAGGAAATCGAGATTGGGATCCCATTGATCCAGCGAAAGCAACGGCTAGGGCATGGACAATAACAGATCCTTTTCCATAGCCGGGGTCCGGAGGTTTCTCGTAGCCGCAGAAGCTACGACATGGGCATAGCTAGGTGCTGTCTGAAGTACTGGTGAAAGTACCGGAACCAGTGGTGACATCGGCAGGAGAGGCTCCAGCACTGGTAGGTAAGGGCGAAGTCATCATAAGTGGTTGACTGGGCCTAGGAACGACCATCGGTCGGGGCCCGCGAAGGCGGTTTATTTAGTACCAGATATACGTATTTCGAATTCTTTTCATGGCAGTTCAAAGACAGGAGAGATAAGGAAAACAGAAAAGCTTCTCAAACCAGAGTAGGAATTCGATCAATCGCTATCAATGCCAGGAGGCAGATCAAGATTCATGGGAACGATAACCTTTTCCGAGAAGAGTAAAGCGGATAGATGAATAGGTTTAAGCCTTTATCCGGGATGAATTCAAAATTTCTAAGGCTTCGTTTTTCTCCGGCAAGCAGCTAGGGAAGCATTTATTCCCAAGCGATAGGGCTTGGAGTTCAGATTGATGCCTTAGTCCACTCCGAGATAGAAAGATACCAATAATGGAAAAAGATATGCTCTTGAACCCCAACAGTAGGTTGATCAGTTACTATCGGTAGGGACGGGAGACAAAACTGCCACTGATGGGAAAGCGATAAGAAGCCTGAAAGCGATTCTGACACAAGATAGGATGACAGGGAGGGAGTTCGATCAGGAATAAACAGAAAAAAAAGGCTGCTAGGCTCCTTTCTTTCTCATGGGAGGGGTTCGCATCCAACCCTTATCGATACCCCGCTGCTACCGAATGAAGTTCGTCCTTCCCCCCCCCCGAACCCTATAATAAAGTGCGGGCCCACGTAGATAGATGCCCCATATAGCCCCTCCTCTTCCGGGGTTGGGCCGAAAAAAGAATCGAATTGGGTTGAGAGTGAAAGAAAAATCGTAAATAAAAATAGGCAAGTGTGCTTATTATTATTATTATATAATATAATAATAATAAAATAATACCAAAAATATGAAAAAGAACTAAGGCACTTGCTTCGGCGAAACCCTTCTTCGTCGTTACGGAGTTTTTCTGCTCTAATCTCCGAAATCGAAGGTCAGCTGCCCTAACTAAATAAGGCGGAGTTAGTATTGATTCATGCAAAGATGCTCCTCTGAAGCTGGAGTAAGGGATTGTCCACCTCACCGCCCCGAAGAGCAGTGGCTTTGTTGTTTTGCACGCCTACAGAGAGATACTCCAAAACAAAAGTACCGACGCTCAATCGAAAGAAAGAGCAATCAACTATATGCTTAACTCATGCCCCAGGAATCCCTAGACATAGGGGGTACGAGCTAATCTTTTACTAGAGGGAAAGCAGGGGAAAAGCATAGAGCGTGCGGACTCAGCTCTCGACCTCCTCCCACCCGCGAAGCTGAGGCGGGAGAAAAAGCGCAACTCCCCGGTGTCATAGGTTACTTTTTTTCCCCCCGTGACGCTCCCAAACCGATCGCTATCGTTTTTTTGCTTTCTTGTTGTCTTGAATTGTTATAGAACGGCTTTATATCTGGTATAGTTGGTAGGATGAAGTGGGATGAAGCCTTAGTGGATATAGCAAGCGTGCCGGGGATCTCTATCTAACAGAACTCAGAGCTAAAGCATTTCATTCTGCTAAGTAGAGTATCACAATACCAATAAAGTCTAATACACTATCCTTATCACTTGCAGTTGCTTCTTGCCTTCAGGCGTAACCTGCGGCCTAGCCCATGTCCCGTAGACAGGCGGTTACTCTCTAATGCCACGGATCTATATTCGTAAGACTGATGCCCTCTATTTTGATAGAGTGAGAAACTTTCAAGCTTTGGTCAACCTCTAGTTGAATATTACTGACTTAATTTTTCAGCGGTGTCGAGCCAACTCTCAAGCCAAAAGTGAACTGATGCACCAGCTCCTACTCTCAAACCAAATAAAGAACCTCAGCAGCTAGTTTGAGCTACTGATACCGGAACCGGTCTCTCTCTGGATCTAAACCAGAATCAGGGAAGACGTAATTCAAATATGCACCTGAAATTCAATCACATTGGTATAAAGAGCCGGAAAGGGAGAAGAGGAGGGAAGAAGCAACGGCTTTAGAGGTAGGGGCGACGAAGCGACGGGATTGAGCCCTTCTCCTAGCGCAGGAGTTTTCGTCGCTGGATTAAGACGACTTAGCTACTTGTCTGAAAGCGGAAACAGAAGAGGAAGGTGACTAACTTCATTCGGTAAAGCTAGAAAGCAAGCGAAAGAGGCACATCAAAAGGTCTGAAATAAGTCTAGTCTGCCAAGGAAATTAAATTACGGTATTTCTATAAAACTAAACGTTCAGAATGGCCTCGGGAAAGGGCTAAAATCACCATGGAAATTACTTCTTATCTTAGGAAGAAGACTTGGACAAATCCCCGGTCTTAGAGAAGTAGCTAGCAAGGCTAGGCACCTAATGTGAGGGTAAGGGAAGTCTCTTTGGCTTTGGCACGTATGAGTAGCCGAGCGGAGTGACGGTTTAGGCTTTAGATGCTACAGCGTATATGCGACATTCCTATGTATACATAATCTTTTTCAAGCCGCTTTGAAAGCCAGCTAGGACTATAGCAAGCAAGTTATCTGTTCGCGGACAAGCTATTTCTTTTATTTCCTCTTGTGAAGATATATCTAGTTAATATGTTTAAAATTCTATTTCCCTTTTAGCCTATTACCTTTACAAATTATAGGATAAATTCTTACTCGTATAGCCCAGTTAATATAGTCTTAGTGTCCTTCCATTCATATCGCTTGTGTAATCCCTTGTTTAGTCCTTATTACAGTGAGCCAGTGGGCAAGCGAGATAGTCACTATCAGATCTCCATATCAAGCCAGCCCAGTCTATATATTCATCTATCTTACTATGAGATTGACTGCTGAGGGAAGAACTTCTATACGAGCGGTCTATGCCAGTTCTTTTCTCTCTTTCTTGCCAGTCCTTCCTAAGGCTGTAAGGAGCTCGCGAGCTTTTAGTATTGATTAGTCTTATTCTGAATTAGATGCTTTCTAGTTAACTTACTTAAAGGGGCCTACTCTTACTAGCTAAAATAACGAGCTGAGAAGCTAACAGTACTAGGGCTGCTTATAGTCAGACTAAGAAACCTTTAAGTAAAATAAGTTCAATGTGTGTCTGCAAGGTTTTCCATCCATTTAGTGGAAGTTGCTTTTCTCTTCCCGGCAGTTTCTTTACTTCCTTCTTATTGCGAGCTAGTAGCAATAGTGGCTATCCCCAGTGAAGTATAAGTCTAAGTCCTGCTAGACCGAGTATCAGTGTAAGTAGTTGTTCCAATCCCAATTGTTGCATTCCCATCTCGATGCAGTCCCTGCCCCTGTAGAGTAGTCCCCTAGAAAAGTCTCCGTAGTCAGTCCATTGTAGGAATATCATTACCTCGTACCCATTGATTGAGTCTTTCTTTCCTCCAGTGTAAAGATATCCCCTTCTCTCTGGTCCTGGTCACCCCCCCCCATCAGCTGTGCTTGAGTGCATGAGTTTCGTGCCGTCGATTGACTTTATTCATTACCGTCTTCTTCCTTTATTGCCAAATCCAGGTTATGGGTCAGTGGAAGCTCTTTTGAGTCGCATCGTTCTCAATTGCTTTGATCCTCTGTCTATGAAACCTTCCTGAATTCAGTGGAAAATTCCTTTGTACTTGAGTGTACCAAGATCCCGCAGACTTATGCCAGTTTTTCTTTCTGTTCTCTAAGTCCGGGAAAAGGTAAATTTATAGAATTCCAATCGGGAAAATCATACATGCAATCGACTTGGAAGCAAACAATCCTTTACTCCTGTGCCACATGTTGGAATTTCATTTTCTTTCTTATGTAGCCATCGTCGCTGAGCAAATTACTTCGGCTGATGCCCCTGTGAACAAGAGGTTTTATGAAGATGCCGACCACCATGTGTGATGTCTGCCGATGGACGGACTTCCCTTTCTTTACTATGAGGTTAAGAGGTAGTGACCCATAATAACCCAAGGCTTAGTCTTAAATCTTTTGCCTCGCTGAGCTCTCTCTTGGGCTGTGAAAGCGGTGCGAAAGAAGTTGGGCTACCTTGCCTTGAGAGTTACTGAGTCTGTGATTTCATTGTAAGTTAGTATTTGCTTCCATCTCGAAATGCTCTTTCATGATTGTATGTACACAAGTTCTCGCGCATAAGCATAGCCATATGATGAGTTGAAGGCGGGCGTCCTTCTTTCTTTGGAAGCGCGCATCACTTTGGACGTGCTTTACCGGCAAATGCATGAGTCAGAACATAATAGCTAGGCACGTTGTGAGAAGAGAATAAGCAAAATCATTATCACGAGCAGTAGCTGAAACTGCTAGTCGATCTACCGGATCAACTTCTGCCTACCCCGCCCGGTCAAGGCTCGTCGAGAGTGTTTTTTCTTCAACGGGAGGCCAGCCTATTATCCTACCCACGTCTATCCATAAGTAGTGAGAGCGAGCTTGGTTCTCTGGCGCCTGGCTATTTCCCCCTTCTAGTCCCTCCGGTTGGGGCCAAGCTAATGAGATCCGGGCTCAGCCCATTTGTAGTAAACGCAGCTTAAACACTATACTATATTATTCCAAAACATTTATTTTTCAATGAAAGAAACAGAACCAATACTAGTTATTCTCACCCTCCCAGGGAAGGGCACTTGATTGATCAGAAGAAACGTCCACTTCCCCCCTTATGCTATGGAGGTCGTTAGCGCTACCAACCAGTGTATTTGTTCTTCTGCTTGTCCGCTATCTTTAAAAATGCCTTCTGTCAGTATGAGTGAGCGTCTTTCCCAGCTCCCGGTCTTTCTAAACAACAACGGGTTCTAAGAAATTCAGCCTTGTCATGGCTGGTTGAGGTTAGAATTCATAAAGGTGGGTAGAGATGGCTGCAGTAGATTCTTCCGACCGAGTCCCAGTAGCAGAGTCTTGAGGCACGGATCTAACGGCAAGGGAATCAGCGGCTGATCGCGATTCATCAGTCGCAATTCTCCCAGCAGCTATCCATTTTAGTTCGCCAGTCAATGACTGAGCTGTGATTGCATAGGTGGTAGAGCAAGCTGGAGCGGAGGCAGCCTGTAACAAGGAAGACAAAAGTCTCCTTACGCCGCTCATTAAAGACTACCTTCCAAAAAGGTAGCTGGAATACGGGGGAAGTGTGGGACCAGTATGACTCATTTAGGCAGGACATAGATGTTTTGGTAGGTAAGAAAGTTTAAGGCAATGAAAAGCGGAGGAGGTCAAGCTTTATTACTTTTTCTTTTTTCGGTATGCCGCAGTTTAGTATAAGGAGCAGAGCGAATGAACAGAAGAAAAACCTAAGCTCATGAATATCCTTCGCCCTTTAGACTCTTCCTACTGCCAAGTCAAAGCTAAGACCGGTTATGCCCTCAACGGCAAGAGCTTCAGCTTCCCCCATTCGTTCAGAGTCGACAACTGCAGATAGGCCTCTCCCCAATGCAAGGCAAGGTGAGTTTGTCGGGCATGACGTGCTTGTGCCTATCCCTTTTCAGAAATAATAGATAGCAGCTAATCCAGTTGATCCTGTATAGGCGGAGGTGAGGCATGGAATCTTAAATAAGGGGCGAAGCAAATTTCAGTTTATCCTAAACTAAAGAAGTCCAAGTTTTCGTTTTTTCCGGGTATGAGGCAAAGCCAGAAGTGGTTTATCCAGGCTGGTTGAACCCCCGAAAGAAGCACCAATAGCATAAATAGCTATCATGGTTGGAGCGGAGCATAGATAGCAAAGGTATGGGTAGAGGTCAAATGCACACATCTACCAGGTAGGTGGTGAAAAGAATTCCATACCCGCCTCAAAATACTTCAGCCTAAAACGAAGTAAGAGGCCGGGTCAACAATCTAATAGGTTGCGTTCCCCCCATTCGAGAAGAGGAATCCTAGCTAGCTACTGGATGGAGGGCGGAGTAGAAAAGTCATTGCACAGGGGTAGCATCAAGAGAAGAGCTACTTCCACTTCATATAAGCTTTCTCCAACTGAGAGGTAGACTGCTTATAAGGGGCTGGAACTCATACTGCAATAAGAGGGTCTGCTAGACGAAAGATTAGCCTCGGACCCTATTCGCTCACATGCATGGATGAGAAGAAAGAGGAGCGAAGATGCTCGAACCAAGTGAGAGGATCGAAGGGAGGGTCCAACTTTTGACCTCGGAAAGGGCCTCTGAAACTGGGTATAGTCCCTCTTAGGAAAGGACATCGTGTGGTACTATTTCATTGGCTAATGTGAATAGTAGGGGCTAAAGGCGAGTGAAGTGAGATGGTTCGATCCGAGCTAGGTTAACTTCTTCTCTTATGAAATTGATAGTTAGAGGCGTGATCTATTCTATAAACAGATATCGGAACAGAGATTGAAAGCAGCAACCAGAGATCAAACTCCATAGTGTGAAATCCCGTGATTTGAGCCTAAAAGTATGGGATATCATAGGCTTCCCTTGGTTCGCTCGGTGTAGGTATCACCTTGATGCGCGTAGCTATTGCCTTGATCCTTTGGTCTGCTCGGGGAATTCCATTGATACGCTCATCGGGCTCGTCGTTAGGAAGAGGTGGGCTGACAAGGAGAGGAATCATTCCCATCGGTGAAATGAATCTCTTCTCCCAGATCTTCTTTGTAGTCCAACTTGGTATATGTATGAATGAATGTTGTCAGTCTCAGTTGGGGGAATAGTGTGACTTGGCTGCTTTCTTCGAGAATTTTATTATTCTTTTTTTCCTCTGTTTTGTAAGTGAACGAAAGGCTAACATAAGCTAGAGTGGAACGATTTTCTATCTTGATGGCTAGAAAGCCGTCCGGCCCTACCGGATAAGCAGCATCTCAGAAGGAAAGTCTCAACCCTTTGGTACGAAAGTAGGCTATTCTTCCCAGAGAAAAGGTTGAATATCATATAAAGGTTTGGCACCTAGTTATCTTTATTTAAGTCGGCCTGACTCGGGCTAAGTTAAGTGATCAACTAGAAGACCTTTCCCAAGGAAACTTCTTTCCCTGGAGCAGCAACTGAAAAAAGACCGGGTATGTCTGAAAACCTGAAACGGATTCGTTAACAACATATAATAGATATACCCCAGATACCATTTGAACCAGAGCTGAAACCTTTCGCTTCGCTCTAGTGCCTTTTCAGTTAGTAGCGGAAGTTTAATCCCTCTCGCACTACAGAAAGGCGAGTAACTACGTACCTTCTTCCTTCCAGTTTTGTGAATCCATTTGATGTACTCTTCTTGAGCTCCACAGGCTTAAGGTTGCTTTCTTTAAGTAATTATGCTATGCTATTAAGTAGTCCTGTCGCCACTACGAACGAAAGACCAAGGAAGAGGCTTAGATAGATGAAGCGGAAGAAGGAACAAGGCGTACATAGTTGGCTGGTTATTTGTCTTTCCCATTCCTGCTGCTACTGCGGGTGCCTGGAATTCAAGGATTCTCTGGTAGAGGGGAATCGTAGTCTGGCTCGACCAACAATGGATCCTATTGGACGGCGAAGGAGGTCAATTACGACATAAGGATCTAAAAGCCCCAACCATAGGTCTAAAGGTAGAGAGGGCCCGAAGCCTTTCTATCTTGAGAGACCGGGTCCTAAAACCCGCACCTGCCAAACGGCATATGGTAGAGAACCGTTGACACTGACTTCTTCTATAGCCCTTGAGGTGAAGAGCCATCGCCCCATAAGCATAAGGGTGGTGGTTATTCATACAGGCCTTAGCATTAACTGTGGATATTTCCCCAGTTTCTGCTATTGACTCTTTGTTTGCGTAATCAGTCTTTCTTTCCCTATCAAAGCTATATCCCAGCAACCCTTACACGCATAGCCCTTGATCTTCTTACTGATAAAATCACGTTAACCATTCTACTGGAGAATCTTCCAAATGAGGTCCAGAAAACGCGTTATAAGGCTATATAGAGCCCTGCGATTAGAAATGATCTATAGCTATATAGGGCAGGAATAAAATAAGGAGGTAGTTCGAGTCTCCGCCACTCGGCTTTGACTTTTCTTTCAATGTCGAGATGAGGAGCGTAGCCGATTAGAATATTCTTTTCTCTCTGCTTTGAATAGCGTAGTAAAGTACCCAAGCCAAGCACAATAACTAAAACTTCGATACCTAAATGAATTCATCAAAAGACTTAAGACTGAACCAATCTCATTCTTTTTTTCATTATTGAAACGCGCCAACCGAAGCAGTGCTAAAACGTTCCTCCGAAATGCTTTATCTATAATTTACTTCTTTTTAAAATCAGTGATTTATTACATCGCTTGCTATGTGACTCTAATTAGTTGATAGCGGAACTCAGCTGGGACAGCAGATATGAAAAAGAAAGGAAGCGAAGGAACCTCCGGATTCAATTAAATGATTTGGGAGCTCATACCCGGAGAAAGGCTTACTAAGCCGAATTCTCCATTGCCAATCCTGTCAGGAATCGATTGAATTACAAAGCTCAGAAAGAACTCCGAGTGAGAAAATCCCTATTAGCTCTGAATCGGTAGGCTAAGTAAGTACTTCCATTGGCCTGGCCAGGCTTTCCTTTCTTATCTGACTCTGGAAGAAAGACAGAAGGGAGAGTGAAGCAAGAGGGGAAATAAAGGAAGTAAAGTAGGGAAGATAATGGATTTTGCAAGAATCGGCATAACCACTATGTTCGGAACGGTAGATGGGATCGATCCCACTCCCACACCCGGGGCGAAAGGTCAATGCTTTTTTAAATAGATCCCTTTAAGAAGCTGTGAACTGAACGTGGGCAGCATTAGATTCATTAGAGTAGGGAGGGGTGCTGCTCTCTCTTAGAGACTCGGAACTCTGTTCACGACATGCTTAGACGCGCTTTGATTGACCGAGGGTTCGCTTTCTCTTGGTGCCCATGGTGTGACCATGTTTTCGGTGGGGAGAGATAGAGATGAGGAATGGCGGGCTCGACTTTATTTATGGCCAAAAAGAAAAGAAATAGTTAATTTTAATTAATTTCTAGTTAATTAAATCCATTTTTTTGTCAAAAAAATGTTGCGGAGACGGGATTTGAACCCGTGGCCTCAAGGTTATGAGCCCTGGAACTACCTATCTTCAGTAAGAATCTCCGCTTCGCCTGATTGAGGGGCGATCACATTCGTAGATTCCCCTGCCCAGGAAATCGAGTCAGGGACGAAAGAAGGAGTTTCGCCGCTTCCTTCGCTGGGACATCTAGGTCAGCCGCATCTGCAGTTGAAGCAGTGGAAGGACGGTCCGATTGAAGCCACGGAATGGGGGCAACCAAGACAGTCACGAGCTCGCTTGATCGCTTCTTTCTTTTCTTTCTTCTTCAGTCAGACTTCTGACGTCAAGCATCTCGAAAGACTAATGTTCAAATCAATCTCCTCGGTCAAAGGCTTAGGCTATTCAGCTACGAGTTCTGTCATACTATAGCTTTTGCTTAAGGAAGAGTTGGATCAGTTGGCAAGTCGAATCCGGGTACTTGACCGCGCTCTTCTTCCCATCTCTCCAGAAATGGTTGAATAAAAGTATACTGACTTGGCTTATTCCATTCCAAAAGAGTCAAAACTTCTAGTTCCAACGGATTCCATAGCTGCTAAGACCGCGTCTTTCTTCAACAGCGGGGATAAGAGAAGAGGTTTTTTAGAATCAAATAAAAAGTTGCAGTCGTTCATCCTACAGCGATAGAAAGAAAGCCCTTTCTTCTCATAAGATATTTCTAGTTAGTTAGGGCGTTAAGGCTGACGCGCCTTGATGCGTAATCCAACCGTACTAAGGTCATCCAATCGTCTTTTAGACGGGATGCTTTTGTATCATTTTTCCTTGTTGGTAAGAAGTTGGCAGAAAAACTTCTGGTCAACCTAACCAAAACAAGAAAGGAAGAGGGGTGGTCCCCGAAGGGCAGAACGATATTAGCAAGTGCCTATATCAGTGACGATTTAGATGAAAAGGCAAGTCGGGTTTCACCACATATGTGTGGTACCCGGCCCCACGCAAACGTAGACTCACTCTTTCTTTTTGAGCTATTTCCGTACTTATTCATCACTGCCATAGTTTCTATTGGGTAGGTTGCACCCCTTACCATTTTTAGTGAAATAGGGGAAAGATCAAGTGAACTACGGAAAAAAAGCGGGTTGAAAATTCAATGGTCCCGTTGTCCGAAACCAAAGATTTGGGCAACGAAATCTTTACTCCTAACTAACCCAGCAGCATATCAAAATAGCATTCTGCTTCCTTCTTGTCGGCGATAACACAATGTCATCAACCAAGAGAGCATAGTTTGTAAACTTTTTCTCGAGGTATACCTCGTCCGCAGCTAACCACACCAGAAAATGGTGGGAGAGTGAGAACGAGGAAGCACTAATCCAATTAGCAGCCCTACATCGGAAACTAAGAAGAGAACGAAAAGTTCGCTGATGAAGCTGATTGGGGTAGGCTAGCTACTAGTTAGTAGTCGTCCTAAAAGAGAGATCTTTGTTTTGCTTTACTTTAGCAAGAGGCCTATTGTTCGCAGACACCTACTTCTATTAGCTGACATAAAAGACAAAGATTCTTCGTTCTTTCTGAGAAAGAGTTCGAGATCAGAGAGGGCAGACCGGCCACAACGTCTGGCATAGTAGGAAATGGTGCCCTTGGCTCAGTCCTGCCAGCAGTAGTTCTTTCGATGCTATTACTATTGGGGTCTGAGTCTTGTGCCTCAACTTTCTATTATAGTCGAGTGAGCTCGCTTACTCTGATCCTACTGCGTAGACGTCGTCTAATAGGCTACAGCACCAGATCATCATCAGCAAGAAAACGTGTATGCGCTAACGCTATATGGCTGCTGGGGGTTCACGCTCGGACATTACTTGTTGGGTACGCTAGACCGGTGAATTGGGACCGGAACTTTTCAACAGCAAGAGAAAGTAGAACTGATACCAAATCAGAGTCTCGTCTGCGGCAATCATCAAACTCCATAGCTAATTCGAGCCTTTTAGGACTAGTGGGATCCGCTGACCAATAGCCAGACGGAACTAAAACAGCAACAGAGAGTACAATGGAGCAAGAAAACGGCATAGCAGCTACTTACAGCAACAATCTTCGGACAAAGAACGACAGGCGTACCGGCACTCACCTATAGCTCCAATCACTTACAACAGAAAGAGACAAGGGGCTTCCCAAGAGACCTGCTACCTTCCCTCGGACCCATTTTATGGAAAGGCCATTACTCTGACTATAAAGAAAGGAAGTAAAATAGAGCTGAGCCTATGACCGACTAGCCTGTCAAAGCAAGCTTAAAAAGTCATGTTTGAAGGCTAGATAGCGGCCTTAGGAACCTACTTGGATTGTGGTACAATGAAGCTTTCACTCTAGTAGCTTAGACCATAGTTGAGCCTCCTACTCCTTCCCTTAGAAGGGAAGTAAAAAGCCGGTGCTTTGGTTAACGGCTTCCGAAGTGACTAATCGTAGCCAACTTATTAAAGATGTATGCTTTCTCTTATTATATAGAATATGTATGTGATTGCTTTATATAGGAGTAATTGTCAAATATTTAATCATATAAATTCATTTCGAATCGGAGCGCCGGTTCTGTTTCAGAAGAAGCATGATGGTAGTTTAAGGTTTTGCATCGATTATAGAGCGCTGAACAAAGTGACCATCAAGAACAAGTACCCTATGCCTCTTATTGCAGACCTTTTCGATCAGTTGAGTGGAACACGATACTTCACGAAGTTTGATTTGCGGTCGGGGTATTATCAAGTGCGTATTGCCGAGGGTGAGCCTCTTTCTTTCCTTTTCCCTGCCTAGAGTTAACTTCCCCAGCGAACTCCTTCACACCACTGGCATTAAAGAGGAGCTGTGCCAAAAATCAAATAGCATATATTATTGCTATTGCTTGCGCAAAGATCGGAATCATACCTCTAGCGGGCATTGTCTTCTGTTACCTAAACAGCTGTCATTTCTACTTTACTGAAATAGAGACTTTCATTGCCCTTAACTCCTCACATAAAGCAACAAAGGAAGTGTCGAGTGTAGCGAGAACATTATCTATGAATATAATACCGCAAAAGTCAAATAAAGACGTTCAGGCGCTCTAGTGTCTAAAAAAAGGTTGGAGGAGTTTTCCTGCCAATTAACTGCTGATCTCATTGCCATGATGAATCATACAGATTTCATCATCGCCAGCACCTTTCAGGAAATCGCTGGAAGCAAGGACACTCTTGGACAAGACGAGAGTCACAATGCTTTCACTCTTACTGGGCTCTACCGAGTTGTTCATGGGATTGATGTTTTTGATCCCAAGTGAAATATTTTTTTCACCTGGTGCTGATACGAGTCTTGACTTCCCCTACACAGAGGAGAAAAGGAGGTTGACTTACTTCCATCCTTAGATTGAGGAGCTCCTTTACAGCCATGTTGAGAACAAAGAACACTGATGTGTGCTAAAGGACCGGAGCAAGCCGATCTTCTTCACAATGGCAAGGTTGGACCGTGTGAAGAACTTGACTGGACTCGTTGAATGGTATGGCAAGAATGCTCGTCTCCGGGAGCTGGTTCACCTTGTTGTGGTTGGTGGTGATCGGAGGAAGGAGTAGAAAGACTTGGAAGAGCAAGCAGAGATGAATAAGATGTAAGGCCTTCTTGATAAAGACAACTTGAATGGTCAGTTCAGGTAGCTTGATAGCTTGCTTGACACGCCAAAACGTATGGACTACAGGCCCTTCAAACCAGGATGAAATAGAGGTATCTGGCTCAGCACATTGCTTAGCATACCAGGCCACATATTTGTTTGAGCCAATCGAGGAAGTCAACAGCCCCAGGGCCCTCATAGCTAGCTTTGACTTAGAGTGAGTACGTACCTAACCAGTAGGTTAGTCACTTACGTACAATATATAGGACTGACTTCGTGCCTCATGACGCAAGATGAGTGACTACGTACCTTTCATTCTTCATCTCTCGACTATGAAATCACTTAGGTAGGGCTATGCCCTTAGTTCCGTATCTCAAGCTCAAGGGTCTTCTTTTTGATGTCTTACGTCGGTAGCTTCACCCGTCGGACTTGGTCCTATCGTTTGACTACTATCCTGTGGCTGGCTTAATAGGGGAGTAGCCTTCCCTACTTCATATATGATAAAAGGCGGCCAACTGTGGTTCTATTCGTTGAGCTCTAGATTGCGTTATAACGCGTTTTCAGGTTAGAATGTGGATGATTCAACGTTGATTTATCAGTAAGAGAATCACTTTCTCATAGGCTGCTGTTCATTCAGCTCTAGCTACAAAGATCTTTCAAGTACCGGTTCTCCCATATTAGCTTGATTGTATTGTCGGTCAGCCGTTAGGTACGTGTAGTTACTCATATTAATGCAATGAGGTGCGAAGCGAGAGGGCTGAAAGCATGTGAGCGAATATGGCCCAGTTAGGAATAGCATTACAGGCTCTCGTTTGACCATGGATCCGGCACATCAAGGAAAAAAGAAGTTGCAGTTTGCGCAAGGGAATCTCATAGGGTGGGGTGAAAGAATTGAACATTGCAGGAAGAATTGCGACGTGAAGAAGAATAGGGTGTGCAAGCCCTCTAACTATCAATTTCATAAGAGTTGTACGATCCGATCTTTTTCTTTTTTTGGTCAAACATATGCCTGTTGCCTTGCAGGAAGTCACCTAGGAAGAAAAGAAATAAGCAAGAACCGGGAGGCCCATTATTAAATTCAGTGCATGAACCTATCAAGAAAACGGAATCCGATCCTTTCCTTTTAGTCGGAGTGGCTTCTAGCTGTTCAAACTCCCTATCATCGTGTGTAAGATGAAGAGAGAGATGTTCGATATTGCTTTTCCTCTGCTTACGTGCGCTTTGATGGCTTTGCTGCTTGCTTTCTGATAGCTGCAGCTGCGACAACTCCATATCTATCTGGTCTCGGGGATGCATCTCATTGAATGTTTTCAGCATCTCTCTCTGAAGCCGGACTCCCCTTTCCACTGAGCTATTCTCCTGCGCTGATCGATTGGGCTTGCTCTGCTCTCAGCTCAAGTCAAGTGATTGGGGAATACAGAATAGAAGGTTCATCCATGCTTTTAACAATCTCTACTCTTACTGGTTAGACCGACTTTCTGGCTGATTTCATTCCTTCTATTCCCCCTCTTCTTCATCTCTCTCCCCATTCATTTCGAACCCATTCAGTCAAGCAGTCGCAAACCTGTCTGTCCTGTTGGGAAGGCAGGACGAGAACTATAGTATAGGACGGGAACTGCAGTGCTCTAATTGCTCCTTCTCCCTATGGTGGGTATTGTCTTCATTCGGTGGCGGCATCCTTTCATTATTATGCAGGATTGGCTTCTCCATTTCCGGTGGCATAATATTTCCTTGTTGGCATATTCTTCTTTTCATCTTTCTAGCGTACGGTGAGAGCGTTCCCGTGTGAGGCACTAGTGGAAGTCGGCTTTGGAGATCGTAGAGATTGTTCTTTCGGCTGGATAAGCGAGAACTGATATACAGCAAGAGGGCAAGGCAGGAAAGCGAGTCTTTTCCTCCCAACAAAAGACTTAAATGAAATATTTGTACAGCAGGTCCCTTGTCCGGTTGTGGCGGACAGGCCTGAGAGATTCCCTTTTGTATTCTCTTTTTAGTCCCAGTTGTAGCCTTCGTGACTTAATCTAGATACCTGTGCGGTGGTTAGGAAGCGTCCATTCAAATTAGTAGCTTGTTGAGAAGCAAGTCACAATCGGGTAACGAATCTTTTCCAGAAGGACTGAAAGAGGGCAACCGAATGAAAAGGGGCTGAGCTGAAGGGAAAAGAGAGTCCGCGTGGCCCTAGCAAAAACGACGATTCAGAGAGCCAGTCTTCTCCTGAGCCAGCAATGCCTGGTCCTAAAGAACTGAACTAGCGTCCTACCCGTAAGAACTAAGTGGAGCCTCTTCTTCCTTGCCTTCTTCGAGAGGGAAATTTGCTTCTCTTACTGGTAGTTTCATCTTCATCGGTTGAAGAGTCATTACTGACGAGCAGAGAGTTGGAATCTTGATAAGTCTCTTGGTCTTCTATCCACAAAAAAGTCTTAGGTTGCTCCAGCCTGGCTTTTGAAAAGTCACTTGACCACGCGACATCTTCAAGAGAAGAGCCATAGTTAGGTCTTTTTGAGTGAAGGATTATGGATCTTGGCCAGAGACGTCAGCATGTTAAAACTGAATGGAGTCTCAGACTCTTTTTCCGGGTTCCCCAATTCAGATAGGGGGATCAACTTCATCATGAGTGCTTGCCATCCAGAGAACATCATTGACAACCAATCCCCACAACATATGATAGGTTAGGGCGAGTGATAGTAATATAGATTCAAGTCCGAACCAGTTCAACTTTCCGTTATCGAAGGCAAGATCATACAGGAGATCTCCTCTTTTTTGAGAACTTCAGATTTTTCCCCCTTTTTTTTGTAGTTGTAAGGTCTTGTCCACCTTAGCATTAGAATTCAATTCTCATAATTGCTTATTGAACTTTCTTTAAGTGAGAGAGAGGATGGAGAGAAGCTGAGTTTGACTCTTCAACGGTAGCCCTCGCTCTATAGCTCTATAGGGCGGGACTTTTTCCCTGCATTGAGGGTCATGGCTAGATCGATCGGATTGACTCATTGCCTTCGGTGAAAGTTAACCAATGTCCCGATAGGTACTCCACGAGACTCCAACCCTAATTATGCTCGTCAGCTCGTCTTCGACTTAGCTCCCAAAGCCAGGACAAGGATTTCCTAGGAAAGGGCTTTTCCTATCCAGTGTAAAGCAGCTTTGACAAAAACGTAAGGTGGAGCGCGTCCCGTGTTGGAAGAAATTCCTTAAGGGCCTTAGTTGTCACTCTCATCTGAGAAGGAGATAGCCATACGGGAACCTTTCTTTTCTTAGATCAGGCTTAGATATAAAGATTCTTTCTATTTACGAGGAATACCACAACAGCGTCGCAGTATAGCTTGCGTTCCCTATTTCGGTAGTCGAGTCTGATGGTTAAAAAGATTTTTTTATAGATTGCCGTTCTTTTTTTTTCCAAACAATATACACTGTCTAATTCTAGGTCATGGTTTTTAGACCATTGAGTTTAGAATCTCCTACTTTTTCTTCCTTTCTCCCCAAAACTAGACGACATCAGGTCCAGCCATAAGCCATATAGGCAAGGTTCTAATTTCATAAATGAACAAGTCACTTTCTACCCCTTGTTTCCTTTTGATAGTGGGTAGTGATTGGAGTCTAAA